TAAAGATACCAATTATTGTTCCAAAGACTCTACCTGCTTTATTTATTTCAAATAGCTCAGGAACAAATATGTACGGAATAGAAAGATTCCAACCCCCCAAGTAAAGAACTGTTACAAATAATGAAGAAAGCAGTAGATTCAGATATGAAGCAACGTAAAATAAACCAAATTTGATACCTGAATATTCGGTTTGATAACCTGCTACTAATTCTTCTTCTGCTTCTGGCAAATCAAAGGGCAATCTTTCACACTCGGCTAGGGAAGAAATTAGAAAAATGATAAACCCTATAGGTTGACGCCACAAATTCCATCCCCAAAAACCATATTTTGATTGCGCTTCAACTATATCAACTGTACTTGAACTGTTAGATAATCATAGTCGATGATAACATCACTGTGCCCATCGCTATTACAGAACCGGACATGAGATTTTCATCTCATACGGCTCCTTGAAGGTCACAAATAAATCTAAGGACCCACTCACTATTATTTATCTTGCTATGTTTGTAGGATATATAGAATCCAAATCTATCCTAAGGTCCCGAATTAGACCAATGGAATTCTGTCTGCTATATATATTTCTATTTTTTTATATTTCATATAAAATATTGAATATAAAGTGCTTCTGAATTGATCTCATCTTTTAATAATTTCCAAATTTTCTTTGTTGAATAATAACTTAATCCTTGAATAAAATTCTTCTTGTAGAAATATCAATAGATATTTCAACCTAGCATTTTCGATTACGAAAAAGAATTAGACCTTGCATTAGTTCAGGAATCCTGACAAGAATTTTATCTCTAAAAATAGGTATATAGGTCTAAATATCTATATTATATAGTAAAGAAAGAATAAGAAAAGCTCTCTTTTTTCTATTGCAATTACATTCTTTCTATTTTTTCGTTCCTATTCTCCTTTCTCATAAAAAGGGATTTTAAAACAAAGTAAAGGATTAGTTCGTTCTTGATAGTTATTTCTTTAATCGGTGGATAGGAGTATACTCTGGATCGGAATCGTGGGGAGTACTTCTTGATCATTTCTACTAACTTAAAGCCCCAATTAAAATTCCTTTTATGCACAGAAATATCCTGTTGGATAACTTACATAATCTCCATTACGAATCCTTTGTGTACCTTGGTGTTCCTAGCCATCCACTCATTTTTGCCCAATCTCCTGTTATGGTAATACACGTATATGTATGGTAATTAATAGTAAAACCTCTATACAGTTGATCTTTTGAACCCGCTTCAAGCCATGATGACTAATCAACCAATATCTTGGGGTAACCAATCTTTACTGCTTATATTTACTTTCATTTAACTCTTGTACATAGGTAATGAGACTCCATTTTTTTACCGCAAATTTATAAGCCGTTTTCTTTCACTCATATAACTATCTGGTTTAGTTCATCAGCCTGAATGATGAATAAAAAAATGAAAATGGATATTCAACTTATTTAACTTCCTTCCTAGAAAGAAAAAAAAAATAGGGAAAATTTATTTCTTAACGAATCACACGTAGAGATATTGATAACACACATAGAGTTAATGGTATTTCATAACTAATTGATTGAGCAGCAGCTCGGAGACCACCTAAAAAGGAATATTTATTATTTGATCCATATCCTGACATAAGAAGTCCAACGGGAGCAATACTGGAAATGGCAATCCATAAAAAAACACCAATACTTAGATCAGCTAGAACAAGATGATATCCAAAAGGAATTACTGAATAACTTAGTAGAATTGAGATGACTGCTATAGATGGTCCGATACTGAATAAACGATTATCTCCTCTAGATGGAAGAAGATTCTCTTTGAAAAGTAATTTTGTACCATCTGCTAGAGCTTGAAGAATTCCTAAAGGTCCGGCGTATTCAGGTCCAATACGTTGTTGTATCCCTGCAGATATTTCTCTTTCTAACCAAACAATTACTAGTACACCTATTGTGATTCCTAATACAGTAGTCAAAATATAGACAAGCATCCATATGATCCCATAGACCTCTTGTAAGGATTCCAATCTGGAAAAAGAATTGATAGCTTGTACTTCTGTTGTATCAATTATCATTTCAACGATCAACTTCTCCCATAATGATATCTATGCTACCTAGTATCGTCATAATATCAGCCAATTTCATTTTTTTAACTAACTGAGGAAGAATTTGCAAATTGATAAAACCGGGTGGGCGAATTTTCCATCTCCAGGGAAAAACACTCTGATCTCCTATCAGAAAAATTCCCAATTCTCCTTTTGGGGTTTCGACTCTTACATAAAGTTCTTGCTGTGATAATTCAAAAGTCGGAGAAGGTTTCTTACTAATGAATCGATAATCAAAATCATTCCATTCGGGATCCCTTACTCTATCAAAGCGTCGGATTTCTAAATTCTCATAGGGCCCCCCTGGAATTCCTTCTAGAGCCTGTTGAATAATTTTTATAGATTCTGTCATTTCGCTGATTCGTACTAAATAACGAGCTAACGAATCCCCTTCTTTTTGCCATTGTACTTCCCAATCAAATTCGTCGTAACACTCATAATGATCAACTTTACGAAGATCCCATTGTATTCCGGAAGCTCGTAGCATTGGTCCTGATAAACCCCAATTTATTGCTTCTTCTCCGCCAATAATGCCTACTCCTTCAACTCGTTCTAAAAAAATAGGATTCTGTGTAATAAGCTTTTGATATTCAGCAACCCCTGTTAAAAAATAATCGCAAAAATCTAAACATTTATCTATCCATCCATGAGGTAGATCAGCAGCTACTCCTCCGAGACGAAAATAATTATGCATCATTCGCATACCGGTGGCAGCTTCGAATAGGTCATATATCAATTCTCGTTCTCGAAAAATATAGAAGAAGGGGGTCTGTGCCCCAATATCTGCCATAAAAGGGCCAAGCCATAACAAATGCGAAGCTATACGACTCAACTCCAACATAATGACTCTGATGTAGCTCGCCCTTTTAGGTACTTGAATATTGCCTAACTGTTCTGGTGCATTTACAGTTATTGCTTCTGTGAACATAGTAGCTAAATAATCCCAACGTGTTACATAAGGCAAATATTGTATAATTGTTCGGTTTTCTGCAATTTTTTCCATTCCTCTGTGTAAATAACCCAATATTGGTTCGCAGTCAATAACATCTTCACCATCTAGAGTAACGATGAGTCGAAGAACACCATGCATTGATGGGTGGTGAGGACCCATATTGACTATCATGAGGTCTTTTCTTGTAGCTGGTGCAGTCATAGGTTTTTCCCCATTCATTCTTCCATGAATTGCTGAAAGTGAAAAAAAAGAAGTTCATCAAAATTTAAACGATCAAAAAGATTCTTCAAATTAACGAGTTTTTATCTCTCGAATATCCAACTGACCAATTATTTCTTTATAACGTACTCTATTTTTTTTTGACAAATAAGCCAATAGCCGTTGACGTTTTCCCAGAATTTTCCGTAGACCTCTCTGAGATAAATAGTCTTTTTTGTGCAATTCCAAATGTGAAGTAAGTCTCCGTATCTTATTGGTAAAACTGACTACTTGAAATTCAACAGACCCCCTGTTTTCTTTCTTTTCTTCTTGTGAAGTAACGGAAATGAATGAATTTTTGACCATAAAAGAATTTCCTCCTCCTTTTTTGACTTTACAGATATGTAATTTTATCGATCAGAAATAATAATGCCAGTAATTTGAATGTGATATACATAATGATCTTAATTTCTTTATCGACTCCTAATTTTATCAATTAAAATGAATTAATCAAATTGGATTCGAATAGGGATACAAAAGGATGGTACGTTTTTGCACTCACAAAAGCGAATAATTTATATTTAAACCGAAAATGAAGAAGATTTTGTTGATTCAATTCACTTTTTATCTAATTGATACTTTATTGACGTATATTAGAATGGGATGTAAGACAAGGTATGTGTACATCTGTTTACTTTCATATACCATATACGGTATAGGATATATAGGAAAAATACGGTATTAACATTAACCAATTTTTAATCGTGGATACATACGTAGTCTTAACATATTGATACGACTGCCATTATTCGTATCAAACCAATAGCGATTCATACAAGCTAAATCTTCTAATCGATAATTCGGCCAAAGAAAGAACTTTAATTGAATTAATTCATTTTTATCACTATCAAGATGTTTACTTTCATCCAAAAATGGACTCCAGTTTTTTACGTTGTTCTCGTTACAAAATACCGGATTTCTATTCACACCATTTCTATTCGTTGAACTGAAACAAATTAAAATTCTCAATTCTCTACGACGTCTAGATGATAAAATATTTTCAGGAACAAGTAAATTCGAATGATTTTTATCTCTATTTCCAGTCATTCTTTGATGTTTTGAAATAGATTCATCAAAATTCTTCTTATCAACATATCCTCGTTCTCGATATCTTTGATTAATTTGGCGTTTACTCTTATGAACCAATGAAATACCTATGGTTTGATACATAATAAATTGTCCATCATTTTTTACAGACAGACGAACCGATTCGATAATCAATATCCCTTTTTTCATCAATTCTGTAAGAGGTAAATTCTTCTGAATCAGCATTATATTCAGACTCATTTCTCTTCTTTGAATAGAGGATATAGTAATTTTTCTTGGGTTTCTCAGTCTAAGCAGGAGACAATATACCTTAATATTATTGATCATTCTTTGATTCAAAGCATCGTCCCATCTCAATTGAAAAAGCAAATATCGTTTCAGGAAGAAATTTAGTTCTGCTTCCGTGTTGCTCTTGTATTGTTTTTTCGTTTTACGTTTTTTCATGTCTGATCGCGCATAATCTTCTTCAATATCTTTTTGTTGGTTTGAGAGAAGGGATCCAAGATTTCTTTGGTTTTGTGCATCTGAACCACGATCTCGTCGATCTGCGGGTTCTTTTTCTTCTTGATTTCGATTCTTTAATTCAAAAGATTTTTTTTCTTCATTCGATGGTATAAAAAAATTCCCTTTTGGCTTTCCATTGACGTTTTTATTTTCACTAACATTTTCATTTATATTCAAATTTAAAAGAAGTAATTTGCTTGGTATAATCCACGGTTTCATTTTATATGCATTATAAAGTAGCACAAATTCGGGGAAGAACCAAAGTTCCAGATTGGATATAGGACAATTTAGTATTTCTTCATTCATTCCCATCCAATCAAAAAAGATTTTTTTATGATTGGGTGGATTGATTTCTAGATCTTGATGAATTGTAAGATAAAAAAGACCTTTCTTATCAATTTTATCAATTATTGGGTAATTATTAGTTCCAATCTTAGTTTTTTTATTACTGTTGGAATCGATCTTGATCCAGGCCTCAATATTGACTTTTTTTCTAAGACAAAACTTGAGAATTTTCCAATCAAAATATTTTCTATCTGGATTTTTTTCCATATACATAATATCACCTCTTCCTAGATAATTATTGATAGGAATACCCCCCCATTTATCAAATAATTTGCCTTTAGGTGTGTTGTAATTATAAGAAATCTTTTGATTCGTATTTACTTGTAATGGTGATCCATAAACAGAAATATATGAGTTCCTCTTAGTTTCATAATTAATAGATTGATATGATAAAAGATCATATTTAAAGTATTTTTGAAAATTATCTTTTTGATTCGATAATGAATATACTTCAGAATCTTTTTGTTTTTTGTAATAAAGTAATTGGTTTTTTTCATATGAATTCCATTTCTTTAAATCTTTCTTTTGAGCTGTACGACATTGATTGACTCTATTTCGCCATTTTTGTGGGATTAATCTAGACCATCTAATCTGAGATAAATCGTATTGATAATGACCCCTTAACCAGTTTTTCCATTGATTCGCTCCATAACTCCGAAATTTCTTATATCTTAATTCAGAATGAATTATTCCTTGTGTTCCAAAAGAATCCTTTATCCCAGTCTTAAGAAAAAAAGATGTTCCGTGATATTGAAGAACAGATCTTAATTTATCCAAGTGGGTTTGGGATAAATTGTAAAATACATATGCTTGTGACAAGGAGGATAAGTCACAAAAAATAGGTGAATTCCTTTTACTATTACTAATATTATAAAGTGACTTTTTTATAGTCGAAATAAAGTGAATTGTATTTTGATTTGTTTTATTAATTCTTTCTTGATTTGTTTCATTAGTGTAAATGTATTTATCAATCATTTTTTTTGTTGATTCAAGAAAAAGTTGTATATTGATTTGGGGAATATTAATGATACATCGAAAGACATCTATGTAGATTCTTTCAATGAAAATTTTTATAAAATAATGTAATTTACTGATTAATCGAGCATTTCTTCTTTTTAATATTTGCCAAATATTTTTTAGTGATTCTAGTCTTTTGGCATTATAAGTTGTTTTGTTAGAATTAATATTTATTCCTGGAGTTACTTTTTTTTTGTCGTTTGTAATTTTTTCTATTTGATTTCTAATTGTGCGTGTTCTATCAGTCAGATCCTTCCGTTTTTTTTCTGTCAGGGAATAATTTGTCCAATCTGTAGATCGACTTTGATTAAACGATTCATGAATTATCTGATTGTTGATTATAGAATCTTTTTCTTTTTTAGTTTCACTTAATTCATATACTTCTCTCAATCTAAATAACAGAATTTGATTTACTTTTGAAAGTACTTTTCTTATTCTTTTTATAAATAGAACACTTTTGATGACCCAATTTTTTGTTTCTTTTGAGACTGTTAGAAAAAAGTTTGTTCTTCCCTTTAAAACTCTTAAAACTAGAAAATATTTCTTTTTCAATTTTTTAATTTTTTTTTTGAGTTCTTTAAAAATGGGCTCAAAAAAAGAAGGTCTTTTTCGGGGAGAACCAAAAGGAAGTTCAGCTTCCATTCCCCAAACCGTTAAAAAACAAAAATCATCTTTTTTTTTTATTTTTTTCATTAGATCTCTATGAGAGGTTTGCAGCTTAGATCTGTGCCAAGGTTTCAGACAGAGAGGAAATAGGATTTTTATCTGAATACCGTCTGTTAACCAATTTTTCGGAAATTCGGTTTCTGATAATTGAACACCATTATAGGTACATTTAACATGCATTTCTCTATTCCATTCCTGTAAATCCTTAGACCATTCAGGAAGTTGCAATAATAACATACGACCCATATTTTTAGCTACTATCAATAAAGGTAAAATAATATATTTTCTAAGAATCGATTGAGTTATTAACATAGAGCCTCTTATTACTTGTGCAAATGGAATGGTATCCCAGGCTTCTGCTATTTCTATCCGTGCTTTTTCCTTTCTTTTGTTCTCTTCTTTTTTGTCCTTCTCTTTTTTCTCTCCTTTTTTTGTCTGTTCTTCTGTATAATCTAGAATTTTGAATTCTGTCCCTTTTCCCATCCAATTTCTAAAAATTAGTTTCATTAGTCCGGAGATATCAAACGAAAAAAGGGGGGATTTGTTTATTCTGTCCAAAAAAAGGGGGGAATGCACATTTGCTTGAAACAGTTCCCAAATAACTATTTTCC